AATTGGCAAGAGGTCAACGATTACGTGAATTGCTAAAGCAATCCCAATCGGACCCTCTAACGGTGGAAAACCAAATAGCTACTATTTACACCGGAACGAATGGATATCTTGATGCATTAGAAATTGGACAGGTAAAAAAATTTCTCGTTCAGTTACGTACCTACTTAACAAAGAATAAACCAAAATTTCAAGAGATTATATCTTCTACCAAGATATTCACCGAAGAAGCTGAAACCCTTTTGAAAAAAGCTATTCAGGAGCAGATCGAACTCTTTCTACTTCAGGAACAAACATAAAATTCTTAGTACACGAGAAATCCTTGAGAAAGGTTTATGATTCGAATCATTCAAAAATTTATTTCCATCTATCTATTCTAGAATAGATAGATGGAAATAAATTGCGTCCAATAGGATTTGAACCTATACCAAAGGTTTAGAAGACCTCTGTCCTATCCATTAGACAATGGACGCTTTTCATTCCTATTTTTTTTTTTTAATAGATTACATGGATTTAATGGATTTAGACAATACAATAAAAACAATAAAAACGAAGGATGTAGATCCAAATGGATAATCCATATCATGTGAAGTTAAGGAATATACGCGGGTAGCGGGAATCGAACCCGCATCGTTAGCTTGGAAGGCTAGGGGTTATAGTCGACGTTGGTTGATCATTTTTCATGTCTCTAATTCAAAACCGAACATGAGATGTTGACTTCATTCGGCTTCTTTATGGAAGAGCGATGTATTCCCACCGGAGAAAAAAAAAAGGAGATCCATAACATCTATGTCAGCTTTTTGTCCAAATGCATTTAAAGCTAAAACTACTGGCTTTCTAGATGATCCTTCTAGAAGAAGGGGATTCCATTAAATCTTTCTAGTCTAGTTACTTCGTTCCCTATTTCTACTCGGGGGATCCTAAGGAAAAGAATTTTGTTTCCACCGAGCTGCAAAAATAAGTTGAGGATTCTAGTAAACCAAAACCATCTTTAGCTATTTGTTATTTGTTTGGCTTCAATCTTTTTTTTTTACAGAACAAAAATGGAAGATGAAGATTTAGTTACGATTGAAAATTTTGTACTATCATCCATAGATCCTTTATTTATACTCATTTTATTGCAATAATTTATCCAATAAATTAAAATTATGCTTCTCGATTCCATAATACCATTTCTTTTTTCAATTTTATTTATTCAATTTTGATTGATTTTTGGATAGAAATCGCGATAATGTATATTATTTCCTCAAATATCTTATTGAAGAATAAAGGGTTAAATCTTTTTTAGAAATAAAGTTTTTGATCGGAATATGAAATACGAAAAAAATGGGAGAACCCCTTAACTATTGAAGTTGTTAATAGAACGAATTACACTTTTACCACTAAACTATACCCGCTACATATACATTATTGTATATAATGGCTCATTTGTCCAACAAAGTAATGAGATACAACCAAGATGAATCCTGAAAATTCCAGCATTTACACGTTTTTACTTCTGCTGCGGCAGCGGTCTTGAAAAAAAAAAGAAATAAGGTATTTTTTCTATTGGAAAAATTCGTTTCGAATTATTATTAAAATGGAATTACTGATCAAATTCGTAGACATCTGACACTTCATCTTTTTTTTTTTCTTATGCATCTTTTTTTACACTTTTCTTTTTTTTTTCTATATTCTTCTTAGTTATTAGATTTTGATCTATTGTAAAAATTTCGAATGTCTTAAAAATTAGACGAATGAAGTATATGTTCTTATATCATTTAATTTTAATAGTATATTTTATACTTAAATTTCTTTATTTTATTTCTTTTTTTTTTTCTCATTTTTTTTTTATCTCTTCCTTAATCCTTTAGATTAGTCAATCTTAGAATCTTACAAACTTAGAAGAAGGAACCTAAAAAAATCAATAAAATAAAAAAGAAATGAGAAATTTTCTTAATCTTGACTTCACATCTAACATCACATAAGAAATTTCCCCATTTAAAATAGGGGAGAGATGGCTGAGTGGACTAAAGTGTCGGATTGCTAATCCGTTGTACGAATTATTTGTACCGAGGGTTCGAATCCCTCTCTCTCCGTTTCTTTTAATTCATCAACGTTATCGTCCACAATGTATCAAATAAGAATTGATATCATCATTCTAAACAAAGTACTCTATTTACTTCAGTGAAAGGATTCAAAATTATATGAACCTTGTTTTTTATTTTCGTTAGAATCAAGTCTGACGAGAATAATATTCTACGACTAACAACTCATTTATTTTCAACCCGATCCATTTACTATCTATCATTTGATTTACAAATCCTTTATATTGTAAGGAATCAATAGTCAAATGGTTTGGCAATTCTCCGCGGGGGGATGAACGAAGATAATTTTGAATCAGAGCTCTCGATTTTTCTTTATCTTTCGTAGTAATAATATCTTTGGGTTTGCAACGATAACTTGGTATATCCACTATACCACCATTAACTAAAATATGTTTATGGTTAACTAATTGTCTGGCTCCAGGAATAGTCGAAGCCATACCTAATCGAAAGAGGATGTTATCCAAGCGCATCTCAAGGAGTTGTAGTAAAACCCGGCCTGTTGACCCTTTGGCTTTTCCAGCAATATACACATATTTAAGTAATTGTCGCTCTGTCAAACCATAATGAAAACGCAATTTCTGTTTCTCTTCTAAACGAATACGATATTGCGATTTTTTTGCAGAGCGCAATTGGGTTTTAAGATCACCTCCGTATCGGGGTCTTTTACTAGTTAATCCCGGTAAAGCCCCCAGACGGCGTATCTTTTTGAAACGAGGTCCTCGGTAACGAGACATATAAAAGCTCCCTTTTTGATTCAATTTTATTTTACAAAAGAAATCTAAATTAAGACTGAACTATGAACTAAAAAACTAAAATAAAAGATAAGCAAAGCTCAATCTACTGAAGTACTACAAAAAAGAATGAACTAAATTTTATCAATATCCGGATTTTTCTATATACTATATAAATAAATATATATAATATATAGTCAGTTCAGGTGAAAACTACGTTTTCCAATTTTTTCTGTAGAAATCGAATTGCTCTAAGCAACTTTTCTTATTCATAACTATAGCTGCAAGTTACCGTGACATAATAGATCGGTGACCCAACATTTAGAAAATGGGGAATAGAGACTTTCAATTATGGAACGAAAGAAATCCATAGGAAAAAAGAGCCAGCTATCGGAATCGAACCGATGACCATCGCATTACAAATGCGATGCTCTAACCTCTGAGCTAAGCAGGCAAATATTATTAAAATAACAATAATGTATAGGAATACATTAAATTCCCGGATCTTAGCTATTACCTAGTGATTTTTCTTTTTTATTATTATGATCAAGATTAATATTCTTATTATTTATTTTATATATTTTATTTATTTTTATTTCTTTTTTTCTTTAAATTTTGATTTTCTATGAATCTTCATATTGATGATATGATTAATATCATAGAATAATTTTTGAAATAGAAAATCAATATAAGAAATCAAATCTGAAATTCAATCATATTATGATCATTTTATGATACGAAAATTCAAATCATATCATATAAATCATATCATATTATGATTATGAATAATTTGAATAATTCATTTATTAGAATTCAAATGGTATCATTCTAATTCTAATAGAACTAGAAAAACTATACTTATAAGTAATACTATAATCTAATAATCTAATATAAATTTCACGCAACGAAATGTTAATATCGTATTGATCCTTCTAGTATTCAAGATCGTGCTGTCAAAATGAAGGAGGAGGAAAGGCATAGATATATGTGGGATACATCTATCCATATTGAATTGTGGATACATCGATGATAGAATGTTTTCGAATTGAAACAAATAAGGTTCATACAATAGAATACAGGATGGACAAAAAAGAAAATAGCAGAATATTTGATAGAAGAATTCCCTAATGAATTCGACAGTTCCAAGATCAATGAAAGAGGTGGGTGGAATTACAACAGAATCCTTGTCTCAGGGGGGGGATATGGCGAAATTGGTAGACGCTACGGACTTAATTGGATTGAGCCTTGGTATGGAAACCTGCTAAGTGGTAACTTCCAAATTCAGAGAAACCCTGGAACTAAAAATGGGCAATCCTGAGCCAAATCAAATCTTTTTTTGATAAAAAAAAAGAGAAAATGAGAATAAAAAAAAGGGATAGGTGCAGAGACTCGATGGAAGCTGTTCTAACAAATTAACGCTGCGTTAGGAACTAGAATCCCCCTTTCAAAATGACAGAAAGGATGACCTTATTTATATACCTAATACCTACGTACACATATTGACATAGCAAACGATTAATCACAACCTGAATCATATATTGGATCTTATCCTATTTGTATTCTATCAAATACATAGAATACAAATGAAATTTGAATACAAAGTACAAAGAAATCCAGAAAATCCTAATATTCTATTCCTATTAAAGATATTTTCTTCTTTTAGGATATATGATTTTATTTTTATTCTTCTATAGAATGATAGAGATCAAATAATCATTATAAAGATCAATAAATCTATGAAAAAAGGAAGAGTTATTGTGATGTGAAGCCATTCCAATTGAAAAAAAAAAAATAGAATTCGAATATTCATTGATCAAATGATTCATTTCAGAGTTTGATAGATCTTTTGACTCTTGAAAATGGAATCGGACGAGAATAAAGAGAGAGTCCTATTTTACATGTCAATAACGACAACAAAAATCCGTCGACTTTTAAAATCGTGAGGGTTCAAGTCCCTCTATCCCCAAGAAAAAGCCCATTTTACTTCCTCCCTATTCCTACTTTTTTTTTTCATCAGTAGTTCGGTTCAAACAAAATTCAATATCTTTCTTATTTCATTCACTCTGTTTTTTCAACAATGGATTCCTCCTATCTTCTTCCAATCCAATTTCATTTGTATAGATACGATATCTGTACAAATGAACATATATGTTCAAGGAATCCACGTTATTGAGTTATTGACTCT